CAGAACGACAATTGCTTAAATATGTCCGTATTGCCGGAAAAGCGAAAGGTTCAACAGGTCAGGTTTTACTACAATTACTTGAAATGCGTTTGGATAATATCCTTTTTCGATTGAGCATGGCTTCTACTATTCCTGGAGCCCGCCAATTAGTTAATCACAGGCATATTTTAGTTAATGGTCGGATAGTAGATATACCGAGTTATCGTTGCAAACCCAGCGATATTATTACAGCGAAGGATGATAAAAAATCCAGAGCTCTGATTCAAAATTATATTGATTCAACTCCTCATGAGGAATTGCCAAAACATTTGACTCTTCAACCATTCCAATATAAAGGACTAGTCAATCAAATAATAGATAGTAAAGGGGTCGGTTTGAAAATAAATGAATTGCTAGTGGTCGAATATTATTCTCGTCAAACTTAAACCTCACTCAAATAACAAGGGTTTGAGCAATCTTACTTCACTTTCGACGAAGGAATAGATTGGCAGCGAGAATTAGAGTCCTTATCTTTCAACTATTTTTGTATCAAAGGAATTAGGGATAAAGAACCCATACGGTCTAACTATTAGAATACTATTTTCCCTTATTTGATATAGTCTACATTGGTGAATTGGGTCAATTACGGAAAGAGAGGGATTCGAACCCTCGGTAAACAAAAGCCTACATAGCAGTTCCAATGCTACGCCTTGAACCACTCGGCCATCTCTCCTACATAATGATTATGGACCAAAATCCGAGTGATTAGCGAGTGATTCATAATTCGATTATTTGATAGGTACGAACAATTAAATCAACCCTAACTATCAAAATAGAAAAGAAAGGTCTTTGCTTCACAGCTCAGGTACTAAAGAGAATTTCATTTTATTAGTCTGTTTTTATGTTATTTTGTACTGTCCAATTCCTTTGTTTGTGGGAGCGTTTTCCTACGAGAGGTAATGAAGAATTATAGAATGTATTGTTATCTATGCCTAGATCGCAGATAAATGGAAATTTTATTGATAAAACCTTTTCAATTATAGCCAATATCTTATTACGAATAATTCCGACAACTTCAGGAGAAAAAGAGGCATTTACTTACTACAGAGATGGTGCGATTTGATTCTTTTTTTATCATCCAAAGACACACGATTTGGGATAGAAAGAAAAAAGATTACTGAAAGAAATCTACACTTGTTGAAGGTGAAGTTTAGAAATAGAGCAATTCCTTCTGTCGTGTATCCTCGATTAATGTCGCCTCAGATGCTTCAATTGTTGATTGAAGTATTGAGCGAAAGGTTACACCTATAGGTTCTATATTACAGGTTAATCCTACTTCACTAGTACCAATAGGGGGCATATGGGAAGAAGCACTACACCTAGAAATCAACAACACAAAAACTTTGTTATTTAGTAAAGATTAACCCCTTCCTCTTTATCCGGGTTGGGGCTAACAAGAATGGCTGGGACAACAAGCACCCATCTCGTTGGTACTTTGGATACCCGTATAACCGTCGAAGATTGTTGAAGTGACCAATTCCTGTAAATTAGGGAGCGTTGAGGACAAAGAAATTGTTGGAGTTACCATTTCATTTCTATCTAATCCTAACACGCTTGATGGTAAGAAAAAATCTTTTACAGAAAGGTTGGCTAGAGATTTCTTGTAAAAACACTAGCCCCGCTCAGTTTATAATGAGAATATTTTGAGTCTTTTTAAGTTCTTATTCTTATTATGTACATAAAGGAGGAGCCGTATGAGATGAGAATTTCACGTACGGTTCTGGAACGGAGATTCGTGTAATCGAATGACGACCGTAACGGATGTCGGCTCAATCCGAAGGAAATTATGCGGAAGCTTTACAGAATTATTATGAAGCTATGCGATTAGAAATAGATCCCTATGATCGAAGTTATATACTCTATAATATAGGACTTATCCACACAAGTAATGGAGAACATACCAAAGCTTTGGAATATTATTTTAGAGCACTAGAACGAAACCCATTCTTACCCCAAGCTTTTAATAATATGGCCGTGATCTGTCATTACGTGCGACTCTCTCTACTATAGAAAGGAAAAGAAAAAAAGCATTAAATACTAGAACTATAAAAAAGGCTTTCTACATATACATCGTCCAAAATAACGATTTTTATCAGCTGTAGCAAAGAAAAAAACTTCATATCAAAGTCAAAATATGAAGAAATAGATATGCCTAGATACTTTATTCTATGGATAAAGAATCTAATTGATAGAGGAAGCACCGTAAAGATCAATTAGCGAGGTTTTGGTCCGATACAATAAGAACTGCTTACTTATATCATTGTCATGATATGAAAAAAGTTAGAAATCAACTTATGTAATAGAGTTGATCCACTAGGGAGCAGCGGTGTAGCATCAGATCCCAAAGAGAGTAAGTCTTTTCTTTCTTATGAAGGAAAGTCTTTTTCAAGGATTCTATATAAATTTCTATATGAAATTGAGATAGTTACCTTTCAGAAAATTCGAACGATACAATAGGTAA